TTCCATCCATAAATCCATTTTCTTCCCTATAAGTTCCAGTATCGATAAGAATTCTAGTTCTTATTGTTCATATGTTATGGTATGAATATACCATACCAATTCGTTATGTATGGATGATGAGATTCCATTGATACAGAGCCAATTCCAATAGACTTATTGAACGTTCCCATTGGCGTGCATCCAGCAGGAATTGAACCTACGAATTTGCCAATTATGAGTTGGGCGCTTTAACCATTCAGCCATGGATGCTTAACAGGGATCATCGTACATCGTGAATAACCAAATTCCAATTGAAATGAAATCTTTAGGAGGAATCAATGAAAGAGGAATCAATGAAACGACATCAATTCAAACCCTGGATCTTCGAATTGAGAGAGATATTGAGAGAAATCAAGAATTCTCACTATTTCTTAGATTCATGGATCAAATTCGATTCAGTGGGATCTTTCACTCCCATTTTTTTCCACCAAGAACGTTTTATGAAACTCTTTGACCCCCGAATTTTAAGTATCCTACTTTCCCGCGATTCACAGGGTTCAATAAGCAATCCATATTTCACGATCAAAGGTGTAGTACTGCTTGTAGTAGCGGTCCTTATATCTCGTATTAACAATCGAAAGATGGTCGAAAGAAAAAATCTCTATTTGATGGGGCTTCTTCCTATACCTATGAATTCCATTGGACCCAGAAATGAGACATTGGAAGAATCTTTTTGGTCTTCCAATATCAATAGGTTGATTGTTTCGCTCCTGCATCTTCCAAAGGGGAAAAAGATTTCTGAGAGTTGTTTCATGGATCCGCAAGAGAGTACTTGGGTTCTCCCAATAAATAAAAGAAATCAAAAGTGTATCATGCCTGAATCTAACCGGGGTTCGCGGTGGTGGAGGAACCGGGTCGGAAAAAAGAGGGATTCTAGTTGTAAGATATCTAATGAAACCGTAGCTGGAATTGAGATCTCATTCAAAGAGAAAGATAGCAAATATATGGAGTTTCTTTTTTTATCTTATACGGATGATCCGATCCGCAAGGACCATGATTGGGAATTGTTGGATCGTCTTTCTCCGAGGAAGAAGCGAAACATAATCAACTTGAATTCGGGACAGCTATTCGAAATCTTAGGGAAACATTTGATTTCTTATCTCATGTCTGCTTTTTGTGAAAAAAGACCAACGGAAGGGGAGGGTTTCCTCAAACAACAAGGAGCTGAGGCAACTATTCAATCAAATGATATTGAGCATGTTTCCCATCTCTTCTCGAGAAACAAGTGGGGTATTTCTTTGCAAAATTGTGCTCAATTTCATATGTGGCAATTCCGCCAAGATCTCTTCGTTAGCTGGGGGAAGAATCAGCACGAATCGGATTTTTTGAGGAACGTATCGAGAGAGAATTGGATTTGGTTAGACAATGTGTGGTTGGTAAACAAGGATCCGTTTTTTAGCAAGGTACGGAATGTATCGTCAAATATTCAATATGATTCCACAAGATCCATTTTCGTTCAAGTAACGGATTCTAGCCAATTGAAAGGATCTTCTGATCAATCCAGAGATCATTTCGATTCCATTAGAAATGAGGATTCAGAATATCACAAATTGATCGATCAAACAGAGATTCAGCAACTAAAAGAAGGATCGATTCTTTGGGATCCTTCCTTTCTTCAAACGGAACGAACAGAAATAGAATCAGATCGATTCCCGAAATGCCTTTTTGGATCTTCCTCAATGTCTCGGCTATTCACGGAAGGTGAGAAGCAGATGAATAATCATCCGCTTCCGGAAGAAACCGAAGAATTTCTTGGGAATCCCACAAGATCAATTCGTTCTTTTTTCTCTGACAAATGGTCAGAACTTCATCTGGGTTCGAATCCTACTGAGGGGTCCACTAGAGATCATAAATTTTTGAAGAAAAAACAAGATGTTTCTTTTGTCCCTTTCAGGCGATCGGAAAATAAAGAAATGGTTGATATATTCAAGATAATTACGTATTTACAAAATACCGTCTCAATTCATCCTATTTCATCAGATCGGGGATGTGATATGGTTCCGAAGGATGAACCAGATATAGAGAGTTCCAATAAGATTTCATTCTTGAACAAAAATTCATTTTTGGGTTTCTTTCATCTATTCCATGACCGGAACAAAGGGGGATACACGTTACGCCACGATTTTGAATCAGAAGAGAGATTTCAAGAAATGGCAGATCTATTCACTCTATCAATAACCGAGCCGGATCTGGTGTATCATAGGGGATTCGCCTTTTCTATTGATTCCTACGGATTGGATCAAAAAAAATTCTTGAATGGGGTATTCAACTCCAGAGATGAATCGAAAAAGAAATCTTTATTGGTTCTACCCCCTCTTTTTTATGAAGAGAATGAATCCTTTTATCGAAGGATCAGAAAAAAATTGGTCCGGATCCACTGCGGGAATGATTTGGAAGATCCAAAACTAAAAATAGTGCTATTTGCTAGCAACAACATAATGGAGGCAGTCAATCAATATGG